TTCCTTTATATTGAACATAATGTATGAAAGTATCTTTGAGGAACCATAGGATCCTCTGAAAAGAATTACAACACACGACTATAAGATATTCTATTTTTCCATAGAAATGTGTTCGCTCAAGAAAGACTCCAGAAGATATTGATCGTAAATAAGAAGACTGTTTACGAAGAAACAGGAATAGATATTCGCATTCATATACATAAGAATTATGTAGGAACCAAAAGAATCTTTTCTTTCTTTTTGAAAAGACGTAAATGGATTTATTTGAAGTAATGAGACTATTCAAATTATGATATTCGTGGAAAAACAATCGCAAGAAATGCAAAGAAGAAACATCTTTGATCCAGCATTGAAGGATTTGAACCAAGATTTCCAGATGGATGGGATGGGGTATTAGTAGATCTGACACATAATTTAAATGTGAGAATTTATCCTCTAAAAAGGGAAATATTGAATGAATAGATCGTAAATTCTGAGATTTTGGTATTCTTTTTTCTTCAAGGGAAGATACTAATCGCGACGAGAATGGAATTTCCAGAATGACTCCAAAACCTTCTGATACCATTTGAGAAGAAAAATGAGAAGAAAAAGAATTCTTGTGCCCCCAAAATCCATTTTTGTTAGAATCATTCACCGAAGAAATCAAAGATTTCTGTTGATACATTCGAGTAATTAAACGTTTCACAAGTACTAAACTAGATTTATTGTCATAACCGATAATTTCCACAGGTTCGTAAAAAATCAAACTATTGAAGCTATGATAATGAGCAAGTGAGTAAATATACTCCTGAAGGAGCAGCGGATATAGGAAGTTTTGTTGCCAAAATCTATCTTTTTTCAATCTAAATATCCTTGTAATTCTGCCATTGAAACACATTTCTACTATAACCAAAAAAGGGAGGCACTTCTTGTGTTATGAAATGATACATAGTGCAATACGGTCAGAACGGCGTATGCGTATGTTGTATGTAGTATATTGTTTATCTTATACTAAAATAGTATAACTTATAACTCTAATAAACTAGAATAATAATAGAATAAGAAGATTCTTATTCTATTATTCTAAGAAATAATTCTTAGAATATAGTCTAGTATTAATATATTAATATATTAATATATACTATGCACTGTCTATACTTTTACTTTAAATAATATATACTTTTATACTGTACTGTGATGTAAAAAAAATAAAGATAATCTAAGAAGTAAAAGATTATATAAAAGTAAGAACAAATAAAGAATATATACCCCGGAGACAGAGAGCCCAATCTACAGATCTTTTTCCTTTCCCTTTCTATCCAATTTGGTTTTCTTTTCTTTGTTATTTTCTTTTCCTTGTTAATAGAACAAGAAAAGAAAATAGAAAATAACAATAATAAAAAGAAGGGAAAGGGGTAAAAATCTTTTATTTTCGCAACCCAATCACTCTTTTGACTTTGGAAAAAATTCTTGTTTTATCACTATACTATTTCTTCTACACATCCGTCTCCAATCCATAATAAAGAATAATGAGGATTAATAAAAAAAAAGAATCAATGGTCCACTCACAATTCACAAGAGAACCTTTTCCCACATCAGGCACTAATCTATTTTTAACGTATAATTAGTAATTCGATCGGGTAATCATTCAAATTAAGAAGGGAAGCTCGTTGCTTTTTTGTCTTACTCGAATTGGAACCATAAGGCTCTATCCATTTATTCACTAGACCCGAAATACTTTACTGAACTTAAAAATTTTTAGAAAAAGAAGAATTCTCGTTCTATTTCTATTATGAGTACTAGAAATATTATTTTTCTATGATTAGATTATTCTTTTTTATATTTTTCTATTCTTTTTACGACATGCTTTTTTTTCCATTCATTACCTTTCAGGATCAGTCGCGGTCTTATAAACTCTACCAATAGTCTAGACGAATTCCTTCATCCAAATGTGTAAAAGATCATAGTCGCAATTAAAAGCCGAGTACTCTACCGTTGAGTTAGCAACCCGGATCAATATGAAGTGTAGATAAGATCGAAATAAAAAAAATCCAGCAAACCCATCCATTTTCCTAAAGTGAAGGAAAGAGCCAATAAGGAATGGGGATAAAAAGATCTATTTATATACGATCAAATTATATTTGTTTGAGACACCATTGTCAATATGAATGGACTTTTTAGAAAAAAAGAAATTTCAATAAATTAGATATAAATTTGTGTTGGATTAGCACAACATAAAGAAGAAAGATTACCCCCCTTATTGGGGGGTTCCACAACAAGAAGCAATAAAAAAAAAATAAGAAGAAAATAAGTATGAATAGAACAAGAAAAGAAGAAACTTTGAATAAAAAATTACGCTAAAGATAGGTACTAGTTACCCTATCCTTTTTTTATTCATGATTCTTGTTTTTCCTTTCTTTCTTTTTTATCAAAAGAAACTCGAAATTCTTTAAAGAATTCTGCCTTCCTTAAAATATCATAAACAGTTCCTGTGGGTTGAGCACCTTTTTCAAGGAAATATAAAATAGCAGGAACATTTGAATAAGTTTGATTCTTTATCGGATCATAAAAACCCACTTTTTGAAGATCTCTTCCTTCTCTTCGGGATCGAACATCAATTGCAACGATTCGATAGATGGCTCATTGGGATAGATGTAGATAAAAGATGCCCCCCTAGAAACGTATAGGAGGTTTTTTCCTCATACGGCTCAAGAAAAAATGATTCTAATTTATATAATTTCTATTTCTATCTATCTATATAGATAGAAATAGAAATAGAAATGGATCCATAAAGAATTAGACTGTAATTTGAGCCTTTTTTCCTTCTTTACAGAAAAAAGAAATTTCATTCGTACTCCTAACTCAAGTTGGGTAGTTTTGAAAGAGTTCGAAAGGAAATCTTTAGAATTTCTTGAGCTGTCTCTAACCTCTTTTTTTGTCTTCTTTCAGATCTCTTTTGTTTTACTCATTCTGATCCAATTGTTGAGACAATTGAAAATAGTGTTTCCTTGTTCCGGAATTTGTTGTCTTTGCTTTGCGCTTTTTCAAATCATTGGGTTTAGACATTACTTCGGTGATCCTTACTCCTTTTCAAAAAGGCAGCAACATACCTTTTGTTTTTTGTTCTTTCTATGGAAAAGGAAAAAATCATACGAAAGATTGATTCCTTTGTGATACACTCTTGATCGAAACAGTTTGAAGATTTCGACAAATTTTATTTTTTCATTTCAAACTTGTTCAAATTGGAACCTCTCCATTTATCTATATTTAGATATTGATGATATATTTACAAAGTTGGTCTAACTTATTGATTGTCACTAACCCTAGATTATTCCCCCGATAAATGAATCAATCATTTTTGCTCGAGCTCCATCATATGCTATACCTTTATATACCATTAGTATCTTTCTTTAGCAACCCAAGACAAATTAAATTAGGTTCCTAGCAGAACAAACTATGTCGAGACAAGAGCATCTTCATTCGTATAGAAAATGGTGGATGTCAGAATCCACAGCCAATCATGTCCTTCAAGTCGCACGTTGCTTTCTACCACATCGTTTCAAACGAAGTTTTACCATAACATCCCTCTAATTTTATTTTAATTTTGAACCGTATGCAATTGATTCAATATGGAATCATGAATAGTCATTGGCCGAACCGATACATAAGAATCTACACTTATCTATCTATGGATAGATAAGTGTTTATCCGGAAAGGATTTCACTTAAATTTACCCCATATTTTCTCATATGAATAATATCACATAAAAAAAAAACAAATCAGTTTTAAGCAAACTTATTTACATCTTCAACAGATCTTTCGGGATTGTCCATCATAAAAGATCCCTCTTTTTCTTTTCAAAAAAAAAAAACAAATGAGAAACCTCAAAAAAAGCCTTTGACTTTACTTTCATTCAAATGAAAAATAAATCCCCATGAATGGATAAAAGTTTTTATCCACTTTAACTAAAAACTATACTCACTAAATAGTATACTAAACTAAATATTTCATTGAAATATTCATAAATATTCAATTAGAGAATAATAAGATTCTATTAAATAATATTAAAAATAAAAATATACAATATATATTCTTATGTAATAATTATGTATTTATGTATTAGAAATTAAAATCTATTTATAATTTCTAATATTCAAAATTTTGAATATTAAATATATTCAATTAAATCTATTAAAATAGTAAATAAAAGAATTTGAATGAAATTCTAAATTAATATATTCTAATATGAATATATTAATTATGAAATATGAATTATAAATATTTTCTCATTTCTTATTTATGAATTATGATTTTATGATTCTAATATTATGATTGACTTATTATTTACCATCTCCGATTGAATCTTATTTTCATTGAATTTTAAAAAGAGAGATAATTTGAGAATAAAGTTTCTTTGTTTTCATTATTATGGAGTAGAAAAGTCTCGTGTAAGGTAAGATCAAAGAGAAGATCAGAATCCTCGGATTCTGATCTTTTCGCATCCATCTCCATCATATAAAACAAATAATCGTTAACGAAAGTAATCACGAATATTTCAGAATAAAATACTTTAGTAAAAAAAAAAAAGATATGATTCTAAGAATCATTCTTAGAATTCAGATTGGATAACATTGTATCCAACATTAAACAGAAATTTGTTTAATGAAATTTCAATAGAGAAGAATCTTTCGTTTCTGATGCAAACGATCTGGGACGGAAGGATTCGAACCTCCGAATAACGGGACCAAAACCCGTTGCCTTACCGCTTGGCCACGCCCCATTTTTATTTGGTCTAAGAAAAACTAAGCTAAATATTGGTTATTCGTCAATAACCAACCAAAAGAAATATAGGACATGCTGTCGCTAGGATTCAACACAATAGATATAGAATCAAAAAGATTAATTGATCATTACTTAGAATTCAATTAAGATATTGTATGAAAATAGAATTCCTTGTATTCTTATTTGATTGTAGAATGTAAGGAAGGATTCTTGATTGGGGAGAAATCAAAGAAAAAGAAGAATTTCTTTCTTTTATCTGCCTTTTTATTTTAAAATTTTCCTCAGAAGAAAAACTCAATCCAATCTGATAATTTATTATCATTTCAATTTAATTTGAATCTTTAAGAACAAGAAAAGAATATTTGTTATGTTTAATATCTTTAGTTTAATCTGTATCTGTCTTAATTCTACCCTTTATTCGAGTAGTTTTTTCTTCGCCAAATTGCCCGAGGCTTATGCCTTTTTCAATCCAATCGTAGACGTTATGCCGGTTATCCCTTTATTCTTTTTTCTCTTAGCCTTTGTTTGGCAAGCTGCTGTAAGTTTTCGATAAAAATTGAATCTCTATTCAATTCATAATTTCTTCGATAAAAAAAAAGATGAGATTTTTCTTCTTAAAAGAAATAAGATCAGAAATAAGATTCAGATAAGTCTGGACATTAGGAACCCTCGATTCAAAAAGCGAAATTCTGGTATTTTATATTTTCTATTGAAATTGAGTTTGAATAAGGGAAGGGGGCGATGATCTTTATCTTTAATCAGCTAATCAGCTTATTTCTTCTTTTGTTCTGACCTTTCCTTTATAAGATCCCATACAATACCTAATTATAGATATGGATATGGCAAGAAATCTTTGGTAACGAAAAAATACGAATCTTATTACATTAGAAAGAAATTCGTGAAAATAAATTTCAAAAAAAACTTCCTTTTTTTTAATCTTTAAAGCGTCATATCAAAATAGTGTATAGTGTGTGTCGTAAAATAGGTGATCTATTTCCTTAAAAAAAATGATCTTATCTTGGAGATTTGTAATGCTTACTCTTAAACTATTCGTTTACACAGTAGTAATATTCTTTGTTTCTCTCTTCATCTTCGGATTCTTATCTAATGATCCGGGGCGTAATCCTGGGCGTGAAGAATAAAAAAAGAGATGAGATTCGTTTTTACTTTTTACTTGATTTTTTCATAGGTAAATGTATAAATAAATGGAATAGATGCTAGATAAATAGAAAAGATTCATAAAAGAAAATAATCGAAATTTATTCCAATTCTAAAATCTCAAGTGATCAGGGGGGTCGGAGAGAGAGGGATTCGAACCCTCGGTACGAATAATTCGTACAACGGATTAGCAATCCGACGCTTTAGTCCACTCAGCCATCTCTCCCCATTCCAAATTGGAAATTTATCATGTGATTTAACACGTGAAGTCAAGATTGAGAACAATCTTTATTTTCCTTTAATGATTCGAAACAGATTTCTCCAATAGAAAAGAAAGAATACCTTACTTCTTTTATTTTGTACAAAAGGTTCATTTCCCCGGCCTGGTTAAGTATAAGTACTGGCCGGGCCAGTACTTCTTTTGTTCCAACGAATAAAAATTGTTATTGAAACAAGAAGATTAATTTTCATTGCCATTCCTAATTCTTAGAAATTCTTTAAGAAATTATCTATATCTAGATTAATATAGAATATTCTATATATTCTCTAATTCTATATTAATATGATATATTCTATATTGAAATATTCAATATTATATATTTTTTGATATGATATTCTATATATATTCTTAGTATATTATAGTACCTTATTATAGTAATTCTAGTAAATTAGAGTATAAATTAGAATATTGAGTCTTTATAGTAATAGTATTATAGTAATATAGTACTAATATTTTTCGTCTTTCTTTTCTTATTCTTAAGTATAAGATTTGGAAATTCATTAATGAAAAACAAATTTCATTCTAAATGAAAGTTGAAGTTCAGTATTCTATTCATCTTAAGAATTAACTTAAGAAGTCTTGATAAGAAGGAAGTATTAAGAAAGAAAAGAAATAGATCTTATAAGATAAATAATATGAATATAAAATAGAAAACACATATTTCTAAATTGAGACTATAAATCATTTACTTGTTCAAAGCAAAGGACAAGCTTGAAAGTTTGAGGCCCGATTTACCCGAATTCAGAAAATAGGGCGGTTCAAATGAAGGGAGGTTTCAAAAAAAAAATAGGTGAATAGAAAAAAGTTTAGTCAAAGTCTGATTACATTTGTTGGACAAATGGTGCATTCATATCCAATAATGAATATGTAGCGGGTATAGTTTAGTGGTAAAAGTGTGATTCGTTCTATTAACAACTTAAATAGTTAAGGGGTCTTTCCATTTTTTTTCATATTTCATATTCCGATCAAAAACTTTATTTCTTAAAAAGAGTTAATACTTTACCCCTCAATAGGACATTTGAGGAAAGAATATACATTCTCACGATTTCTATCCAAAGGGCAATCAGAATTTTAATAAAAAAATTGGATTATGGAGTCGAGAAGCATAATTTTTTTGATTGGTTCAATTCTTCCAATTGAATGAGTATGAATAAAGGATCTATGGATGATAGTACAAAACTTTCAATCGTAACTAAATCTTCAATTTTTGCGCTGAAAAAGGGTGAGATTGAAGCCAAATAGCTAGAAAATGATGGTTTTGGTTTACTAGAACCCTCGGCTTCTTGTTTCAGCTCGGTAGA